ATTAGAGTTCGAATGAAAACCACGCGATTGCAGGTAATGCCATAATTTTTTATTTTGTGAGGATCAATCAAATAAGGTTTTCCAAAATATTCTAAAAAAACATAGTATAGAAAAGATATCCAAAATGATATAGAAATCACTATCCTATCCTACCCTTAGTTTTTATTTCCTTAATTTAATTAATTGTATTTCGTTTGATTAGGGTAAAGTTCCTTAAAAACCTCTGCTTTTTTTAAAATATCCTGAACAGTTCCTGTAGGCTGAGCGCCTTTTTCAAGGAAATAGAGAATCGCGGGAACGTTTAAATAAGTTTGATTCTTGATCGGATCATAAAAACCCACTTTCCGAAGATCTCTTCCTTCTCTTCGGGATCGAACATCAATTGCAACGATTCGGTAGACGGCTCATCGGGATAGATGTAGATGAAAAAGAACCCCCCCCTAGAACCGTATAGGAAGTTTTCTCCTCGTACGGCTCGAGAAAAAAATGATTAGAAGTTTTGTCTATGGATAAAATTAGAATAAATAGAAAAGGAATCCGTAAAATAAATGAGTCTATAATTTAACTCATAGTCATTTTTTTAGCTTCCTGAAAAAAATCATTTGTACTCATAACTCAAGTTCAATAATTCTCAAATATCTTAAAGATTTTTCTTTAAGATATTTTTTTTATTGAGTGGTCTTTAACCCCCTTTTTTTGTCTCGTTTAAAATCTATTTTTATTCTTTATTCGGATCCGTGAGACAATTGAAGTGGTGTTTCCTTGTTCTGGGATCCTTTATCTTTGTTTTAAATCATTGGGTTTAGACATTACTTCGGTGCTTCTTAATCCTTTCAAAATGGTAGCAACATACCCCTTTTGTGATTTCTTTCTATTAAAGAATCATACGGTTGATTCGTGCGCGATACACTGTGGATCGAAAAAGTTTTAGCCCTTCCAACAAAAATTTTTTTAATTGAAATTTTGCTAGAATCAGATCCTTTCGATTTCTATATCGAAGATATACTTACGAAGTTGTTCCAATTTATTGATTGGCATTAACCCTAGATCGTTGCCCCTGAGAAATTAATAAATACTTTCTACCCGAGCTCCATCATGCACTATTTACATTACAACCCAATAAAAAAAGAGGGGTTCTAGTAGAATAGAACAAACGACGTCGAGCCAAGAGCACTTTCATTCCTATATAAAATGGTGGTAAGAATCCACGCCGGATCGTGTCCTTCAAGTCGCACGTTGCTTTCTACCACATCGTTTTAAACGAAGTTTTACCATAACATTCCTCTAATTTGGAACCAGTATGGAATTGATTCAATTATGGAATCATGAATAGTCATTGGTTCGCTCGGTACATAGACATAGTCATTTCTATTTTTTCTTATCTATCTACATAGATAATAAAGATTTTTCTGAAGAAATATTAGCAAGACCCCGGCTTTTTTTGTATGAATGGAACATTTTTCTATAAATATCGATCTCAAAAAAATATCTAACAGAAATATCCAGAAATCTAATCTAAATATAGAAATAACATAACTAACAGAAATCGCAGGAATAAATAAATTATATTTGACTCTGCCTCTTCAAGTTACTCAATAAGATAGACTGACCCATTTACAACTTCCCAAAGATTCAATCCATAAGGAATCATTACAAATCTTGCTACTTGAAAAAGTTTCCTACTTCTGCATCATTATTTGAATCAAGTTTTGCAGTAAAGACTCCATTTTATTATCATAAGAAAGAAAAATATTTTCTAATGGAATTGTCAATGATGTAAAGCAAATAAGCTAAATAGATCGAACAATAAAAAGAAATATTATTGTTAAATATTTCAATTTTAATATTTTAGGGATGCTAATTATTTTTCACAAAAATAGAAAGACTATTGTGACTGAAATAGGATAACAATACATACCTATAAACTAAGCACTTCCTCGTTTTATATGTATTTTCATATTTTGTTTAGCCTGAGATTAAGTAATCTTTCTGGAACTGTGATCTAGGTCTCATCTTATCTTTATCTGAATCAGAAAAGGTTTCAGTTATCAGTTACTTTTGCATTTGCATGTCATTTGAACTCGATTTAGTTCAGTTTGTGAAAAACTTAGATATGATTCCGAAAAGAATAATTCAAAATTTAAAAAAGAAAGAGGAATAATATTCTATCCAATATTAGACCTTTAAACAGAACCTTGTTGAACAAAAAAGAAGTATTCAGATACAACGGATATGCTCTGGGACGGAAGGATTCGAACCTCCGAATAGCGGGATCAAAACCCGTTGCCTTACCGCTTGGCTACGCCCCATTTCTACTTTTATTGGACACTAATACTAATAAAGAATAATATTGGTATTAAGTGTTCGTCAATTCCAGCCCAAACTATCTATAGAAAATCTTTATTCTTTATAGAATCTATTATAGATTCGTGCTAGGATTTTGACATGTGTATATCTAGAATTCAACTGAATTTATTGATCATTACATATAATTCAATTAAGATATTGTATGAAAGTATGATTTCTTCTATTCTCCTTTGAGAATTGGAGGATTTTTGATTGAACGGAAAAAGAAGGATTTTTTTGTCTACCCTACTTTCTTTATTTTTCCTTATATCAATAACTCAATCAAAATGCAATTATCTCGACGAAAAAAATGTCTGTTATGCTTAATATCTTTAGTTTGATCTGTCTTAATTCTGCCCTTTATCCGAGTAGTCTTTTCTTCGCCAAATTGCCCGAAGCCTATGCTTTTTTGAATCCAATCGTAGATGTCATGCCAGTCATACCCCTGTTCTTTTTTCTTTTAGCCTTTGTTTGGCAAGCTGCTGTAAGTTTTCGATAAGATCTTTAATACTATCCTAGAAAATTCATGATTTATTCGATAAAAATTATAACAATTGATAAGATCAAATAAGTCTGACAGTATGAACCTTCGATTCAAACAGTGAAATTATCGGATAGCCGCGAGAAACCCGGCTCGCCGCATTTCCCGATTTTAATCCTTTTTATGGTGAAATACCTTATTAGCTTAGGGTCCCTTACAATAATTAGCTTAGGGTCCCTTACAATAGCTAATTATGGGTATGAAAGTGATTTGTGGTAATTAAAGACTCTTATTATATTACAAATTGAAATGAAATTTCATTTTAACTTCATTTGAATTTCTGAACATTCTTTTCTATTTCTAGAATTTTTTTTCTTGGTGTCAAAATAGGATATGTGATATAAAAATGGAGGATCTATTATCTTTTCTCGTTTTTCTTTTTCAAAAAATGATCTTGGAGGTTGTGTAATGCTTACTCTCAAACTTTTCGTTTACACAGTAGTAATATTCTTTGTTTCTCTCTTCATCTTTGGATTCCTATCCAATGATCCAGGACGTAATCCAGGACGTGAAGAATAAAATAAAAATTTAGTTTTTCTTGCTTGATTTTACAATTTTCTTTCAATTTTATTTTATCTATTCCACACGTTTAACTAGGAAAAAATAAAAAGGGGGTTTGCGAAAATTGAAAGAAAAAAATAGAAAGTCATCAACGGAAACGGAAAGAGAGGGATTCGAACCCTCGGTACGAATAACTCGTACAACGGATTAGCAATCCGCCGCTTTCGTCCACTCAGCCATCTCTCCCAATTGAAAAAGATAATTACTATGTTACATTACACATCAAGTAAGGATTAAAGAAAGTATTTCTTTCACATTCTTTATCGTTATTATATAATTAGCAATTCCATTTAGATGCTCGAAAGATCCAAATAGAAAGATAAATAAAGAAGACCTTCTTGCTTTTATTTTGTTCGAGGTGCCTTTTGGACCTGGCCCGGTCAATACCCAGCCGGGCCTTTTTTTGTTCCAACGAATTCCTTTTATTTATAGGCAACATACTCTAAATACTTGGTATCTGTGTAAAAATTTCCGTTCTGGGGTTTACATATACTTCTAATTTTTGTTATAATGGAAATGGAGAATGGTTTTTGATTCAAAAGAATCAATTAAGGATGTATCAATTTGTATTTTCTTATGTCATTAGGCAAACCAAATTTTATATTCAAATCTAAGAATAATTCACGAATTCTCAGTCAACGAATAGTTAATGGTTCCTGTTTGTCATAAATTTTAGCTTTTTTGAGTCAAAATAGAATTTGATTTTTCAATAGAAAAGTGAGTGGAAGTTTTTCGGCATTGTGTGTTTTGAGATACTATACAATCAATCAAATCAAAGGGGTAAATAAAACACAATCAAAAGGGGAAAAAGGGTTTATTTTATAATTTTTTTATATTTAAGGATGAAAAAGGCGATGCAAGTACAATAAACTAAAGTTTAGTAATCCAACGGTAATTTTTTATCCTGTTGTGTATCGTTTTGGCGGCATGGCCGAGTGGTAAGGCGGGGGACTGCAAATCCTTTTTCCCCAGTTCAAATCCGGGTGCCGCCTCATCAACAAATGAATAGAAATATCTTATTCTGCTCTGCTGATATAACTAAACCCAATTTTCCCCAGCAGAACAGAATAAGGGGACTGTTGATACTTGGTTGATTCTAAACATCTGTTCTGGTAATTTTGTAAAAGATTGGAAATCTTTGAATATAAAAAGATTATAAAGGTCGAAGCAAGACTTTCCGATTCCCTTCTACTGCTATACTCATTGGGTCTTGAATTACATTGGATAGCCGGGGGATAATTCAACTACTAGTTAGGGAATTTCTATACTGTAATCTACATATATAGACTCGCGAGAATCTCTGAGTGTTCAGGCATTCAATCACTATTAGATTGAGATTGCATAGATTTTTTATAGAAAAGAAAAAGTGAAAAAAAAAAAAAAATCATTTTTTTTTTTCACCCCTCGTCAAGAGTATAATATACTATCTCCCAACTCCTTCAGATAGACAATCGCGAAGGGGTACGGATTAAATATCAATATCAAATAGGAAATAAAAGTATGTAATAGATAGCAATTGATCTATTTTTACTTTGAAGGGCAAGAAAAAAAGGAAAGGGCTCTCTTTATTACTGGACGTTCCATTCCATTAGTAACATTCCTTTGTAGTGTCATTGTGTATTTTACTTGTGTTTAGTCTTTCCCCATTAGAAATCATATAGGAATTTTTGAAATGGGTTTATTTGATTGGTTCATCAATAGTGTTTGGTCAGAATCCCTTTTTGACTCTGGACCATTCATTCTACTATTATTAGTGAGCAATAATGGAATAATTCTATCATAGAGATAAGGGACATAATTCACATGGATATAGTAAGTCTCGCTTGGGCTGCTTTAATGGTAGTCTTTACATTTTCCCTTTCACTCGTAGTATGGGGAAGAAGTGGACTTTAAAAGCACTCCTAATTTAGTTGAGGAATGAAACGCTATCAATTCTTTTATAGATCGTTCCGTAACGCATTTTTTATTTGAATTGAAATAATTTTGAAATAAAAATATCTTCATTTCGAAATTCCATTGGATTCTAGTGGAGAAATGTATTCTATAACAGTAAAACGATTATTTCAGATTCATCGGAATAAATAGATGTATCAAAGAAATAGAATTGGGTCCTACGTCAATTCTATATATGGATTAATAACTACATATATTGAAGATAGAAGATAATAGAGTATACCAACTCTATTTACAACTTTATACACTACTATAACATAACACTACTAGAGAGTATGGTAAGTAAGAAATTTATTTCTTACTTACCATACTCTCGGATCTCATAGAATACCGCGGATTATAGCCCCTTGATTTCATTTAAGACGCAAAAATAGAATACTTTTCATTTGATTTCTTCAACTATTGATAAGAATTCAGAAGTCAAGTTTCATTTAAAGTAATTAATTGTTTTGACTAACTGTTTTTACGTAAATTATAAGTAGAAAAGCAGTAGGAACTAAAATGAACAGTGCAGTAGCAATAAATGCAAGAATATTTACTTCCATAATCTCATCGTTTTTTTATTTCACAATAACTCGGGATTTAATCCCATAGAGATGATAAATCTTTCACCTGTCAATTCAATGAATGCATTACCTATCGATGATCTTGAATCGGATCAATATCATGAATAACAATATCTGAGCTATTAAATTAATTCGTCGTCGAGAATTGAATAGTATAACATACGAAGATCTTTTATCCATACCGAATCCAAGATTGGATTCCCGGACCAATAAAAAACTCCTTTATTTATCCTTATTTTCTCTTCTTTCTTTTTAGGTCTTCCTTGTAGAACCATCAAATGAAGTCTCATCTAACCACACGTCTGTTTCCATTAACTACAAAACCCCAACAAACAATACAAGCGAAGTGGAAAAAGAGAAGAATTAGGTTCTAAATTTTAATGATCCAATTTTCTTTGTCTTCCAAAGAAGTATGAGAAAAATGAGTCGCGGGAGAAAAATGGAATATTCTATCAACTTCACTATTTTAGTTATTTTCCTTTTTGTTTAGGGTTTGTTCTTTCTTCGACAGAATCCTGAAAAAAAGAGGGGAAACCCCTTCGGAATTCAATTATGCTCCCCTTCTTTCACAGAAAATAAAGAAGAAAATAAAGAGGCGAATTGATGTACTTATTGGATCCGTCGGGACTGACGGGGCTCGAACCCGTAACGTCCGCCTTGACAGGGCGGTGCTCTAGCCTATTGAACTACAATCCCAGGGAAATAAGAAGAGATCTAGCAGAAAATTTGGATAGGTATTTCTTAAGAACAAGAGGGTTCTACCATCTGATAGTAGGTTGCCAAATTGTTGGGCCGAGCTGGATTTGAACCAGCGTAGACATATTGTCAACGAATTTACAGTCCGTCCCCATTAACCACTCGGGCATCGACCCAACGCCTAATTCATTTTAGACGTTCCATAATCAACTTCCTTTCATCTCCCAGGCAGACTTGACAAATAAATAGAAATATCAAATGATATAAAATATGAAGTCCTTCTAAGTAGACTAATAGAAGGACTTGACAAACAGGGATCACTTGATATAAAATCCCACTCCTACTCCTATAGTCTTCCTATAGTCTTGAGTGTTGTTACACCCCCAGAGGGACTTGAACCCTCGTTTTCTCCGTGAAAGAGAGAGGTCGTAACCACTGGACCATAGGGGCCTATGGCCACCTTGATCTAGAAATAAACTAGAAGCAGAAATACTAGGTCCCGAGGGCCAACCACCCTTAGGAAATAAAAAAGCAATATAAACACATATAGTAGAATCTTTATCTCTATCATTCACAAAGCTGGGTTGGATCCCCAAGATCCTTTCCTTCGCATTGGATTTTAGTTGCTTTACCAAAATATTATTTGGCCGGTCAAATTATTCAAATTCACCTAAGCCATATGAAATTATATTGAGCCCTAAGTCATACGTCAATTGACGACAGGAGGACAATAAAAGAAGAGAGAAGACGCAGATATAGATTAGGTATATCCGCATGTTAATGTTAATAAATACAACATTCATATAGTTTTCTGGTATTCAATATTCAAGTCGATTA